TTTCCCCCCACTCCCCTCCCCTTTCCCTTTCCCCCTCCCCCCGTTTACTAATATAGGGACCTTGAAGGGGTTCTTGTAGTTGAGCTAACAACGATGGCTTTTCAGGCCATAAACCCCGGGTAAATCCCGGGCGAGAACTTTATGGCCTATTTCGTGCTTTTTTTGGGGATTGGGTTTGTTCTGGCTGCATTAGCGGTTGCTTCCAACCCATCGCCTTATTATGGTGTTGTTGGGTTGGTATTTGGGTCTATTGTAGGGTGTGGGTGGTTAGTAAGTTTAGGTGCTTCTTTTGTATCTTTGGTGCTGTTTATGGTGTATTTGGGTGGGATGTTGGTAGTTTTTGTGTATTCTGTTTCGTTAGCTGCCGATCCTTTTCCTCAGGCTTGAGGGGATCGGCATGTGATAGGGTATGTTGTTGGACTTGGTTTAGTGGTTGGTTTGGGGCTTGCTCTTGGAGGTTTGGAGATTAAGTTTGGGGTAGAGACTATTGATAGTGTGGGGTTATTCTTTGTTCGATTAGATTTTAGTGGGGTGGCTATGCTCTATTCCTGCGGGGTAGGAATATTTTTGGTGGCTGGTTGGGGGCTGTTGTTGACTCTGTTTGTGGTGTTGGAGCTTGTACGTGGTTTGTCTCGTGGGGCTATTCGAGCTGTTTAGGTTTGGGGTCAGAAAGTAGTTTGATGTAAAATACCAGCTTTGGGAGTTGGTGATAGAGGTTTAATCCTCTCTTTCTGATGCTGTAACTCTAAGAAGGGGGTAATCTTCGTTCTTTGGTTTACAAGACCAATGTTTTTTGTAAACTATTAGAGTTTAGTTAAGGATCTTGTTTTCTAGGGATGAAATGATGGGGAGTAGGATTAGGATGATGGTGAAGTAGGTTAATGAGGCTAGTTGTCCGATGATGATGAATGGATGTTCTACTGGTTGGCTTCCTACTCATGTTAAGATGAATAGGTTGGCAGCTAAGGTTCAGAATAGTAGTTGGGAAGCGGGGCGGAATACCATGGTACGTTGCTTGGATTTGTGTAGGATGGGGCTTAGGAATAGGATTAGTACGGAGGCGACTAGGGCTAGGACTCCTCCTAATTTATTGGGGATTGAACGTAGGATTGCATATGCAAATAGGAAATACCATTCTGGTTTAATGTGGGGTGGTGTTACTAAGGGGTTTGCTGGTGTAAAGTTTTCTGGGTCTCCTAGAAGGTTGGGGGAGAATAGGGCTAGGGTGGCGAGTAGGGATAGTATAATTGTAAATCCTAATAGGTCTTTTAGGGAGAAGTAAGGGTGGAATGGAATTTTATCGCAGTTTGAGGTGATACCTAAGGGGTTATTTGATCCTGATTCATGTAGGAAGGTTAGGTGGATGAGGACTAGGCCAGTAATTATAAATGGAAGGAGGAAATGTAAGGCAAAGAATCGAGTAAGGGTAGGGTTGTCTACAGAGAATCCGCCTCAAGCCCATTCTACTAGGGTTTGTCCGATGTAGGGGATAGCGGAAAATAGGTTTGTGATGACAGTGGCTCCTCAGAATGATATTTGGCCTCATGGAAGTACATAGCCCACGAAGGCTGTTGCTATAAGGGTAAGTAGGAGGATAACTCCTGTGTTTCAGGTTTCTTTATATAGGTAGGAGCCATAGTAGAAACCTCGGGCAATGTGGAGGTAGATACAGATGAAAAAGAATGAGGCTCCGTTTGCATGTAGGTTATGGATTAGTCAACCATACTGTACGTTTCGACATGTGTTGGCTACGGACGAGAAGGCTAGGGAGGTATCTGCAGTATAGTGGGTGGCTAGGAAAAAGCCTGTTAGAATTTGGGCTGCTAAGCAGATTCCTAGGAGGGATCCAAAGTTTCATCAGGTGGAAATATTTGGAGGGGTTGGTAGATCAATTAGGGAGTTGTTTACAATTTTTAGTAGGGGGTGAGATTTTCGTAGGTTGGGGGCCATTAATTTTGGGCTATAAGGATAAGAGGATAATTAGGATTGATAGTGCGGAGGATCCAAGATAGGYCTTGATTAGTCCTTTATGAAGGGTAGTTGAGGTCTTGGTTGCTGTGATTTGTAGATTAGCAAGTCCTTCTGGGCCTGCTTTTTTGTACCAGGATAGATCAATTAGGTGGTTAGCAATTTTTTGTCCGGTGTTTAGTAAGTTTGTGGAGCTTAGGCGATGGGTTAGGGGGTTGAAGTACCCTAGTGTGGAGGAGAAGTTTAGGTAATTGTTTTGTTTGGGCTTAGTTATAGTGTGGGTTATGGTTACGAGTTCTAGGGCAATAATAGCTCCTAGAATTGTTACGACAATAGCTGCGGTTTTTGTTAGTTGGGGTATTGTTATTGGCGGAGTTTGTATAGGGGTTACATAGGATGTGATGAGTAGACCGGCTATGATGCTTCCTAAGGCTAGTCGGGTAATTGGGTTAAGGGTTAGTGGGTTGTTTTCGTTTATTGGGGTTATTGTGGGTATGCGGGTAAATTTTGTTTGAACTAGGAGGGTTATGCGTAAGCTGTATGTGGCGGTGAAGGTTGTGGCTAGAAGGGTCAGGAGGAGCGCTCAGGTATTTAGGTAGGAGGTGTTTAGGCTTTCAATGATAGGATCTTTTGAGAAGAATCCTGCTAGGAACGGGGTTCCTATTAGTGCTAGATTACCGATAGTCAGGCAGGAAGTGGTTGTTGGGAGTATTTTTTGCAAGCCTCCTATTTTTCGAATATCCTGTTCTCCGTTTAGGCTATGGATGATTGATCCTGAACATAGGAATAGTATGGCTTTGAAGAAGGCATGGGTTGAGATGTGTAAGAAGGCCAGTTGTGGAAGGTTAAGTCCGATGGTGACTATTATTAGTCCGAGTTGGCTTGATGTGGAGAAGGCAATGATTTTTTTGATATCATTTTGTGTGAGAGCACATGTAGCGGCAAATAGTGTAGATAAGGCGCCTAAGCAGAGGCATATGGTTAGAGCAGTTTTGTTGTTGGTAAGTAGAGGGTGAGAACGAATAAGTAAGAAGATTCCGGCTACTACTATTGTGCTTGAATGGAGTAGGGCGGAGACTGGAGTTGGTCCTTCTATAGCGGCAGGGAGTCATGGATGTAGACCAAATTGTGCTGATTTTCCGGTGGCAGCTAGGATAAGTCCTAGTAGGGGGAGTGTTGGGGGTTCTGTGGGTGAGAATATGTACTGGATTTCTCAGGTGTTTAGGGTAGAGGCAAGTCATGCTATGCTTAGGATTAACCCAATGTCTCCGATTCGGTTATAGAGTACGGCTTGTAGGGCTGCTGTATTAGCTTCTGCTCGTCCATGTCATCAGCTGATTAATAAGAAGGATATGATACCTACTCCTTCTCAGCCAATGAAGAGGAGGAATATATTGTTAGCAAGGGTTAATGTTAGTATAGCGATTAAGAAGGTTGTTAGATAGGAGAAGAATTTTGTGATGTGTGGGTCTGAGGCTATGTATGAGGTTGCAAATTGTAGAATAGATCATGTCACAAATAGTGCGATAGGGAAGAATAGTATGGAGTATTGGTCTATTTTAAAGCTGAATGGAATTTTAAAATTTATGATAAATTTTCATTCTCAGTGTGAAGTGATATTGTCTAATCCTGAGTGTATGAAGAGTGTTGTTGGTATTAAGCTAGTTAGGAAGGCAGTTTTGATAGTAAGGGTGATGGTTTTGGGAGAGTTTTGGAAGTTTTTTAGTAGGAGAGGGAGGAAGGTAGGTGTGAGGATGATTGTTAGTGTAAGTAGTATGGAAGTGTTAAGTAGTAGGGCTGTTTCCACTACTTTTACTTGGACTTGCACCAAGATGGGTGGTTCCTAAGACCAATGGATTGCTCTTATCCTTTAAAAGTAAGGGGGCTGAGGTTTTATACTCAGATACAAGAATTAGCAGTTCTTGCTGGTTGAACCTCCCTCGGCAGGTAAGAAGGGTCTAACTTCTATTTTTAGGGTCACAGTCTAACGTTTGGTTTAAACTATACTTGCATGAGAGGGATCCAGAGATTAGTTCAGGTTTTAAGATTAGGAGGAGTATGGGTAGGATGTGGAGGGTTATTAGAAGATGTTCTCGTGTGCTAGAATTTTGAAGGGTTGTGATGTGGTTGGATAGGGTCCCTCGTTGGGTTGTTGTTAGTATGAATAGTGTGTATGCGGCAGTTAATAGAGTTGCAGTTCCAGTTAGTAGGATTGTAGGAGGGGATCAATTGAATAGTGCGATTATAATGCTTAGTTCTGCTATTAAGTTTGTGGTAGGAGGTAGGGCTATGTTTGTGAGGTTAGCTAGTAACCATCAGGTAGCTATTAATGGAAGAAGGGGTTGTAATCCTTGAGTTAAGAGTAGGATACGGCTGTGTGTACGTTCATAGTTTGTGTTGGCTAGGCAGAATAGTATTGATGAGGTTAGACCATGAGAGATTATAAGGATTATGGCCCCAGAGAATGATCAATGTGTTTGGATTATGCATGCGGCGATAACTAGACCTATGTGGCTTACGGAGGAATAGGCGATAAGTGATTTTAGATCAATTTGGCGTAAACAGATTGAGCTGGTTATTAATGCTCCTCATAAGGCGAGGGTGATGAATGGGTAGTGTAAGAAGTTGTTTGAAGGTGGGTTTGTTAGAATAGTAATTCGTATGATACCATATCCGCCTAGTTTTAGAAGTAGAGCGGCAAGTAGTATGGATCCTGCGATTGGAGCTTCTACGTGAGCCTTGGGTAGTCATAGATGTAGACCATATAGAGGTGCTTTTACTATGAAGGCTATGAGTAGGGCTATACTTAGGAGGAGTGTGGATCAATAGTTGGTTGGGATATATGATAGGAGGTGAGGAGTGAGTTTTAGGGTTGGAAGGTAAAGAGTACCTGTTTGTGAGTGTAGGTATAGGATTGCGATTAGTAAGGGGAGGGAACTTATGAGTGTGTAAAAGAGGAAGTAGATTCCCGCACTTAGACGTTCTGGTTGGCTTCCTCATCGTGTGATCAGAATTAGTGTAGGGATTAGGGTTGCTTCGAAGGAGATATAGAATAGTATGAGTTCTGTAGTTGAGAAGGCTAGGATGATGAATGGTTGAACTGCAATTAAAGTTATTGTAAATGTTCGTTTGCGTGTGGGTGGTTCGTGTTGTAAGTGGTTTTGACTTGCTAGAATTATAAGTGGTAGGAGTCAGCAGGATAGGACTAGTAGAGGAGAAGATGTTTGGTCGATGCCTGCTCATTGGGTAAGGTTTTTGTATGGATAGTATGATGGTGTTAGTCATTGTAGGCTTAGAATAGCGATTAGTAAGCTATAGGTTGTGGTGTTAGATCACAGGAATTTTAGGGGTGATAGGAGGGCTAAGGGGAGTAGTATTGTTGTTGGAAGAATAATTTTTAGCATTGTAGGAGGTTTAGGTTGTGTAGGTGGTCGGAGCCGTGTGTTCGTGTAGAGGCTACTAGTATTGCTAGCCCTGTACCTGCTTCGCAAGCAGAGAATGCTAGTATGAGGACTGGTATAAGAGTGGGAGATGGTGTTTGATTTTCGATTGGTCAGATTGACAGGGCGATATACATTGATAGTATTATGCTCTCTAGGCATAGTAGAGCAGAGATTAGGTGGGCCCGATGGAAGGCTAGTCCTAGGCTACTTAGGATGAATGCTGAGTAGAAGTTTAGGTGTGAGAGTGGCATAGAGAAAGTCATAGGGTAGGCTATGATCTGTTGAGTCGAAATCAACTGTCTTGTTTAGACTAACTTTCTTATTCTGCTCATTCTAGTCCTCCTTGTATTCATTCATAGATTAGGCCTAAGGTTAGTAGGAGGATAATGATAGAGGTTCAGGCTAGGGTAGTGGTTGGGGACTTTAATTGGGTAGCTCAGGGGAGTGGAAGTAGGAGGGCGATTTCTAGGTCGAATAGGAGAAATAGGATAGCTACTGAGAAAGAATCGGATAGAGAAGGGGAGTCGGGCAGATCCTAATGGGTCAAAGCCACATTCGTATGGTGATAACTTTTCTGAATCTGGGGTTATTTGGGCGAGCCAGAAGTTTAATGTTGTTAAGGCTGCACTTAGGATAAGGGTTGAAATGAATATGAATGTGATTATGTTTATTGCTCTTCTCTGGGATTATGACCAGATTTTAAAGATTGGAAGTCTATTGTAATGGATATACTAGAAGAGCAGGATCCTCATCAGTAGATAGTTATATAGAGGAATAGTCAGATAATGTCTACGAAGTGCCAATATCAGGCTGCTGCTTCAAACCCGAAATGGTGGCTTGATGTGAAGTGGAATTTGATTAATCGTAGGAGGCAGACGGATAGGAAAGAAGACCCAATAATAACGTGGAGTCCGTGGAATCCTGTGGCTACGAAGAAGGTAGAGCCGTATACACCATCAGCGATTGAGAATGGTGCTTCATAGTATTCTGTTGCTTGTAGGGCAGTAAAGTAGAATCCTAGTAGGATAGTTATTGTCAATGCTTGGATTGCTTGTTTTTGGTTTCCTTCTGTGATGCTATGGTGAGCTCAGGTTACGGTGACGCCTGAGGCTAGTAGGATGGCTGTGTTTAATAAGGGTACTTCTAAGGGGTTAAGTGGGGTGATTCCGGTTGGAGGTCATTGACCACCTAGCTCTGGGGTAGGTACTAGACTGGAGTGAAAGAAGGCTCAGAAGAAACCTAGGAAAAAGAAGGCTTCTGATGTGATAAATAGGATTATTCCGTATCGTAGGCCTTTTTGGACGGTGGGTGTGTGGTGGCCTTGGAATGTGCCTTCTCGTACAATATCTCGTCATCATTGAATTATAACGAGGATTATTGATAGTAGTCCTAGGGCTAGAAGTTGTGAGGAGTTGTAATGGAATCATATGATTAGTCCTGAGGTGGTTAGTAGAGCAGCGGTTGCTCCAAAGATGGGTCATGGGCTTGGGTCTACTATATGGTAGGAGTGTGCTTGGTGGGCCATTAGATGTTTTCTTGTAGGTAGAGGCTTAGAAGAAGTACGAAGACATAGGCTTGGATTATAGCTACTGCTACTTCTAGGATTGTTAGTAAGAGGAGGATTGTTAAGGTGATGATAGATACGGTAGGTATAATAGGTAAGAGTGTGATAGTGGCTGTGGAAATGAGTTGGATGAGTAAGTGGCCCGCAGTAAGGTTTGCTGTGAGGCGAACTCCAAGGGCCAGTGGGCGGATGAAGAGGCTAATAGTTTCAATTATGATTAGGGCTGGGATTAGGGGAGTGGGTGTGCCTTCAGGTAGTAAATGTCCTAGGGAGGTTGTAGGCTGGTTTCGTAGGCCTACAAGTAGGGTAGCAAGTCAGAGTGGGAAAGCTAGGGCTATGTTTATTGATAGTTGGGTGGTTGGGGTGAATGTATAGGGTAATAGGCCGAGGAGGTTGATTGTTAGTAAGAGTATTATTAGTGATGTAAGGATAAGGGCTCATTTGTGGCCTGGTTTATTTAGTGGGATTATGAGTTGTTTGGTGATTGTATGGGTGAGTCATAGTTGTAGGGTAGTTAGGCGGTTGGTAACTCATCGGTTGTTGGGTGTGGGAAATAATAAGGTGGGGAAGAGTATGGAGAGGATGATTAGTGGAATTCCTAAGAGGCAAGGGCTTGAGAATTGGTCAAAAAAGGTTAGGATCATGGTCAGGCTCAAGGGTTGGTTTTAGTGGTTGTGGATGTTTTGTTGATGGGAGGACTTGTAAGGATAAATGATAGTAGTTTGGGTTGGATGATAAGGGAGAGCGTTAGTCAGGATATGATTATGATGAAGAATCATGGGTTTGGGTTAAGTTGTGGCATATCATTAAGGAGGGTGTAGGTCCTCTTTGTCTAGCTTAAAAGGCTAGTGCTGATACATAGCTTCTTAATGGTTATGAGGATAATAGGGAGGATCAGTTTTCGAAGTGGATGAGTGGGGTGGATTCTACTACGATTGGCATGAAGCTGTGGTTGGCTCCGCAGATTTCTGAGCATTGGCCATAGAAGATGCCTGGGCGAGTAGCAATGAATGATGTTTGGTTAAGTCGTCCTGGAATAGCATCGGTTTTTACTCCTAATGTAGGTACTGTTCATGAGTGGAGTACATCATCGGCGGTGATAATAATGCGGATGGAGGATTCTATTGGGATAACAACTCGATGGTCTGCTTCTAGGAGCCGGAAGTGACCTAGTGGGAGATCGGTTGTGGGAATTATATATGAATCGAATGAGAGATCTTTGAAGTCTGTGTATTCGTAAGATCAGTATCATTGATGTCCGATGGCTTTTAGGGTTAGGTCGGGTTCGTCGATTTCGTCTATTATATATAGAATTTGTAGGGATGGCAGGGCAAGTAGGATAAGGACGATGGCTGGAAGGATTGTTCAGATTAGTTCTACTTCTTGGGCATCTACTGTGTTTGAGGATAGTTTTTCTATTAGTATGAGCGTAAGTAGGTAGAGGACAAGACTGCAAATTGCTAGTGCAACTATGAGAGCGTGGTCATGGAATTCGACAAGTTCTTCTATGATAGGGGAGGAGGCATCTTGGAATCCTAGTTGTGAGTGGTTGGCCATGTGTGAAGGTGTACAGGGTTTTCACCTGTGATTTAGCCTTGACAAGGTTATGTAATTGGTTTACTAACACCTCATTAAGAAAGAAGCATAAGTGGTTTAGAATGCGATTGGCTTGAAACCAATATATGAGGGTTCGATTCCTTCCTTTCTTGTACTTGGACGAAGGCTGGTTCTTCGAAGGTGTGGTATGGAGGAGGGCAACCGTGGATTCATTCGATGTTGGTTGAGGTCAGTTCTAGTTGTGAGATTTTACGTTTTGAGGCGAAGGCTTCTCAGATGATAAATGTTAGTATGATTACGGCTGTTATTGAGATTAATGAGCCGATAGATGATAGGGTGTTTCATAGGGTGTAAGCGTCTGGGTAGTCTGAGTATCGTCGTGGTATACCTGCTAAGCCTAGGAAGTGCTGCGGGAAGAAGGTTAGGTTTACACCTGTGAATATAACTCCAAAGTGTGCTTTGGCCCATGTTTGATGTAGAGTATATCCAGTGAATAATGGGAATCAGTGGGTGAACCCTGCTAAGATGGCAAATACAGCACCTATTGAGAGGACATAGTGGAAGTGTGCTACTACGTAGTATGTATCGTGTAAGGCAATATCTAGTGAGGAGTTTGCTAGAATGATTCCTGTAAGACCTCCAATGGTGAATAGGAAAATAAATCCTAGGGCCCATAGTATGGGAGGGTCCCATTTGATAGTACCTCCATGTAATGTAGCCAGTCAGCTGAAGACTTTGATTCCGGTTGGGATAGCAATGATTATGGTAGCAGATGTAAAGTATGCTCGGGTATCTACATCTATTCCTACTGTAAACATATGGTGGGCTCATACAATAAATCCTAAGAATCCAATAGATAGTATGGCTCATACTATGCCTATGTAGCCAAATGGTTCTTTTTTACCTGCATAATAAGTTACTACATGTGAGATCATTCCGAATCCGGGCAGGATGAGAATATATACTTCTGGGTGTCCGAAGAATCAGAAGAGGTGTTGATATAGGACGGGGTCTCCTCCTCCAGCAGGGTCGAAGAATGTGGTGTTTAGATTGCGGTCTGTGAGAAGTATTGTGATACCAGCGGCTAGGACTGGTAGTGATAGTAGGAGTAGTACAGCTGTGATTAAGACAGATCAGACAAATAATGGAGTTTGGTATTGTGAAAGGGCAGGTGGTTTTATGTTGATAGCGGTTGTAATAAAGTTGATTGCCCCTAAGATAGATGATACACCTGCTAGGTGTAGGGAGAAGATGGCTAGGTCTACTGAAGCTCCAGCATGGGCTAAATTTCCGGCTAAAGGAGGATAAACAGTTCATCCTGTACCTGCTCCAGCTTCTACTGTAGATGATGCTAGTAGGAGGAGGAAGGATGGGGGTAGTAGTCAGAAACTTATGTTGTTTATACGTGGAAATGCTATGTCGGGGGCACCGATTATGAGAGGAACTAGTCAGTTTCCAAATCCTCCAATCATGATTGGCATAACTATGAAGAAGATTATTACGAAGGCATGTGCAGTGACGATTACATTGTAGATTTGGTCATCTCCTAAGAGAGTCCCTGGTTGGCCTAGTTCCGCACGAATGAGGAGGCTGAGGGCTGTACCAACTATTCCAGCTCATGCACCAAAGATTAGGTAGAGAGTGCCAATATCTTTATGGTTAGTGGAGAATAATCATCGATTTAAGGTCACAGGTAAGTAGGTAAGATGGCTGAATGTTAAAGCGTTAGGCTGTAGTCCTTTTTACAGGGGTTTAATTCCCCTTCTTATCGGCCTTGTAGTGAAGTTCATGTTGAGTTGCAAGCTCATCGATATGTGCTTAAGGCACATCAGGGTCTTTTAGACAGAAGCCTATTGGTTTAGGGCATCTAGCTGTTAACTAGGGTTTTATGGGATCGAAGCCCATCTGTCTAGTAAGGTCCTAGCTTAATTAAAGTGTCTGGGTTGCATTCAGAGGATGTAGGTTAATGTCCTACGGATCTTAGCAGAAACTAAGAGGGTTTAACTCTTGTTTAAGGCTTTGAAGGCCTTTGGTTTAGATTATCCTAAGTTTCTTAAGTAATGGTAAGGATTATAGGGGAGAGTGGAAGAAGTGAGATGGATAGGGAGGTAAGAATAGAGATTGGAGTGTTGGTTGGTTTTTTAGTCAATCATTGTTTTATTTTGTTTGAGGGGTTGGGAGGGAGTGTGATTGTTGAACAGTATGCTAGGCGTAGGTAGAAAAAAAGCCCTAGGAGTGATAGTATGGAGATGATTATAGCTGTTGTAGTTATTTCTTGTTTAATGAGCTCTTGAATGATAAGTCATTTTGGTAGGAAACCTGTTAGTGGAGGGAGGCCTGCTAGTGATAGTAGAGTTAGCATGAGGGTTGTGTTTAATATAGGTGCTTTGGTCCATGAGGTTAATAGTGTTGGTAGTTTTAGTGTTTTGGTTGTGTTTATAGTGAGGAAGATGGAGCTGGTAATCAAGATATAGAGGTAGAAGGCTAGTAAGGTGAGTTTTGGATTGTAGATAATGATAATGGTTATTCAGCCTAGATGGGAGATTGATGAGAAGGCTAGGACTTTTCGGGTTTGTGTTTGATTAAGTCCTATTCAGCCACCTAGAGCGACTGATGTAATAGCTATAATGGTAAGTAGGGTGGGGTTGAGTGAATGTGATGTAAGGAATAGGATAGTAGTGGGTGGAAGTTTTATTATTGTTGATAGTAGCATGGCTGTGATAAGGGATGAACCTTGAAGTACTTCTGGAAATCAGAAGTGGAAAGGTGTTAGTCCTAGTTTGATAGCAATTGCGGTAGTTAGAAGAAGGCATGATGGGGGGTTGGTGAGTTGAGTAATATCTCATTGTCCGGTGAATCATGCATTAGTTATGCTAGAGAAGAGAATTAGTGCTGAAGCTGTTGCTTGTACTAGGAAGTATTTGATTGCCGCTTCAATGGCTCGAGGGTGATGGGATTTTGAGATTAGGGGGATAATAGCTAGAGTATTAATTTCTAATCCGGTTCAAGCTATTATTCAGTGGTTGCTTGAGATTGTAATTGTTGTTCCTAGGAGGAGGCTTAGGGTTAGGATGAGTTTTGCATAGGGGTTCATTAGTAGGGGAAGGGGTTAAACCATCATTTTCGGGGTATGGGCCCGATAGCTTTGTTAGCTGACTCTACTAGGAAATAATATAAAGGAAGTATGAAGGATTTTGATTCCTTTTGTGTAGGTTCAATTCCTGCTTTTCTAATGTTTGTTAGGAAATGAGAGGGTTAGTGTACCTCTATGTTCACTTTATCATAGTGACCCTTACGTTCAGGCACATTTCCTTAGATAAGGAGGTAGGCCTGCGTAAGAGATTGGTAAGCTGGTGTGTCAGAGGCATAATGCTAATGTTAGCGGGAGGAAGTTTTTTCAGAGAAGATGTATAAGTTGGTCATATCGGAATCGTGGATAGGAGGCCCGCACTCAGAGAAAGCTAGAGGAGAGGAGTAGGGTTTTTGTGGCCAGGATGATAGGAAATAACTCTGATGGGGGTTTAAGTATGCTTGGGTTTAGGAATAAGAGTGTAGTGAATGTGTTTATTAATATGATGTTTGCGTATTCAGCTAGGAAAAATAGGGCAAATGGTCCCGCAGCATATTCTACATTGAAGCCTGAAACTAGTTCGGACTCTCCTTCTGTAAGGTCGAAGGGGGAACGGTTTGTTTCAGCTAGTGTTGAGATGTATCATATTATTGCGAGTGGTCAGGATGAAAATATTAGGTATAGGGGTTCTTGTGAGATAGCAAGAGTACTTATGGTGTAGTTTCCTGATAGCATGATTATGGACAAGAGGATGATGGCTAGTGTTACTTCGTAGGAGATGGTTTGTGCTACTGCTCGTAGTGCGCCAATTAAGGCGTATTTAGAGTTTGAGGCTCAGCCTGACCATAGAATTGAGTAGACTGCTAAGCTGGATATAGCTAGGAGGAATAGAAGACCTAAGTTTAAATCTGTAAGGGAGAATGGGAGAGGAAGTGGAATTCAAATTGTTAGTGCAAGGAGGAGTGCTATTATAGGAGTTACGGTGAACAGTAGTGGTGAAGATGTAGAGGGGCGGATAGGTTCTTTGATAAATAGTTTGATTCCATCTGCTGCAGGTTGTAGAAGTCCGAAGGGACCAACAATATTTGGTCCCTTTCGGGCTTGCATGTAGCTTAGGATTTTTCGCTCGACTAGTGTGAGAAAAGCTACAGCAATTAGAATGGGGATTATGTAGGCCAGTGACATGATAGGATAGATTAAGGGGATGTTAAATCAGACCATGATTGGGAGCTAGAGAGAGGATTTGAACCTCTGGATAAAGGGCTTAAATCTTTTGCATTTGCCAAGCTCTGCTACACTAGCGGTTCTTTTCTAGAAGGTAGGTTGTGGCCTTTTGGTGATTTAGTTGAATACATCACTTAAAGGGAGGGCGTGCTTGTGGTATTGGCCTTGCCTTTCCGGTCCTTTCGTACTAGGAAGGGCTAATCATAGATAGAAACCGACCTGGATTACTCCGGTCTGAACTCAGATCACGTAGGACTATTAATCGTTGAACAAACGAACCCTTGGTAGCGGCTGCACCACTAGGGTGTCCTGATCCAACATCGAGGTCGTAAACTTCCCCGTCGATAGGGGCTCTTAGGGGAGATTGCGCTGTTATCCCTGGGGTAGCTTGGTCCATTGGTCAATTGTATTGGGTCTGGTTGCTGTTAGCACGTTGAGGGGTTGCTCTTGGTTAGGAGGCTTGGTCTTATTTTTGGAGGGTTTGTTTTTCTCCAAGGTCGCCCCAACCTAAATATATTAGCCAGTATTTATAGGATGGTGGGCCTGGTGGGCTTTAGGTTTAGTGTGTAGTGGCTATTGATTTTAAAGTTCCACAGGGTCTTCTCGTCTTATGTGCTTATCCTTGCTTTTGTACAAGGAGATCAGTTTCACTGATTACCCACAGGAGACAGTTAAGACCTCGTTTAGCCATTCATACAAGTCTCGATTTATGGGACAATTGATTGCGCTACCTTCGCACGGTTAGGATACCGCGGCCGTTAAACGTGGTGTCACTGGGCAGGCATCACCTTCAATACTTGTCTGGCTGAAGGCTATGTTTTTGGTAAACAGTCGGGCCTTAGGTTTGCCGAGTTCCTTTTGTGGGTTTTGATCATCCTAGATATGCGCTCCTGGGTTGGGTTGACAGGGTAGGTTCAATATTTGGGCTCGTGTTGAGGGTTTTGGTATTGGCTGTTGTACTGTTAATGCAGTGAGGTAGGTTTGCGCTTAAGGGGACATAGGTGTCCTGGTTACTCGTTCTAGCATTAATTCATCTATAGATTATAGGTTAGCCTGTTAGGGATGTAGGGAGTCATGTTGTTTTTGGATTTTTTGGTTGATGAGCTTTGACGCACTCTTTAAGGGTGGCTGCTTTAAGGCCAACGGGTTTGAGGTGAGGGTGAAGTTATCCGCTGGTAGAGGTTGTATCCTTTTTTAAAGGGGCTGTACCCCCTTTAAATAGCTCTTAACTCGTTACATGAAGGTTGAGTTGGATGCCGAGGAAGTAAGGTTAAGAGGGAACTTAAATTCATTTCACAGGCAACCAGCTATCGCCCAGCTCGATTGGCTTTTCACCTCTACTAACAAGTCGTCCCACTCTTTTGCAACAGAGACGGGTTCGTTCATAGATAACTGCTTGTAAGTAGCTCGCATGGGTTTCGGGGTGGCAAGCTTAAATTCGTTTTGCTTGTTTTGTTCTTGCTAGATCATGATGCAAAAGGTACAAGGGTTTATCTTTGCTATATGTTGCTTAGTTTTCATTGTTATTTCAGCTTTCCCTTACGGTACATTTCTTTATAGCGCCCAGGCTGGTGCTTTTCTATCACCTATACTAAGCTTAGGAATAATGTTTTAGTTTTGTTGGGTAGTGGGTTCTTGATTTGTAGTGGGATGGGGCTAGGGTAGGCTTCAAGACGATCTGGTATATGTCAGATGTCTTTCAGGTGTAAGCTGAATGCTTTATGTTGTAGCTACGTCTTGGTATGCTAAGTACACCTTCCGGTACACTTACCTTGTTACGACTTACCTCATCTTCAGCTGTTTAATGAATTAATTAGTATACTTAATGCTTGTGAGGAGGGTGACGGGCGGTATGTACGTACCCTAGGGCCAGCTTAAAGAGGGCGTTATTATCCCACTTTACTGCTAAATCCGCCTTCTGAGGACAAATTTCATGTCCTCTTCCGTTGCTTTTTCTATCTTAGAAAATGTAGCCCATTTCTTCCACTTCGTAGGCTATACCTTGACCTGTCTTGTTAACGAAAAAGGGTTATTAAGCTCACTGTTGTACTTTCAGGAAGGTGGGCTGGCGACGGCGGTATGTAGGCTGTTTTGGCAAGAAGTGGTTGGGTGTATCGTGGGTTATCGATTATAGAACAGGCTCCTCTAGGTGGGTTTAGGGTACCGCCAAGTCCTTAGAGTTTTAAGCGTTTGTGCTCGTAGTTCTCAGGCGGATGTTTTTGTAGGAGAGAAACATCAAGATTTAGGGCTAGGCATAGTGGGGTATCTAATCCCAGTTTGTGCCCTGGCTTTCGTGGAGTAGGTCGATCGTTAATTCTAAGGTTACTTGTTGAGGGGGCTTCTAGGCATCTTGGGCATATGACAGCTTGGGCTGCGGTTTAACCTTAGTCGTTCATGATAGTCATATTCCACTCTTTACGCCGTATAACGGTTAACTTGGGTCTCTTGTATGACCGCGGTGGCTGGCACAAGATTTACCGACCCTGATTACTCTAACTAAGTCAGGCTTGCGCCTATTGCTTAATGTTAACTACTGCTGAATACCCGTGGGGGTGTGGCAGAGCAAGGCGTCTTGGGCTACCTTGTGGTTGTGCCTGATGCCTGCTCCTTTTGCCTTGGTAAGGGACTTAGGGCATTTACACTGGGGTGCAGATACTTGCATGTATGTGTTGAGTAAGAATTAACGGTAAGGTTAGGACTAAGTCTTTTGTCCTTGGGGAGGGTACCCGTCTTGATATCTTCAGCATCATGCTTTGGTTTAAGCTACAAGGAC